CTTTGCAAGTGAAGAAGAAAGAATAAGTTGTGATAGAATCAGCTGTTACAGAATAGGCAGCTATAGAATCAGCTCGGTCCTTTCTTCCTAGATGCTTTTCATAGCTATCCGATGATCCTGTAACTACCGCTGCCGATGCCGAAGTGCTTCCTTCATCGTCTCAAGTAGGGGATTAGGCCCTCGAAGACACTGGAAATCCCCAGAGTCTGTCTTCGAATCAGGAAGTACCAGCAGATAATGAAGTAGGTCTGGTCACTCGAGCAGAATTTATGGCCATGTTAGATAGAAATCACCAGGCCGTAAATGAGTACTTCGATAAACAGATTCAAGAAATGACCGATAGATATAAACGAGAAACTGAACGAATATAGGAGTCATGGAGGCGTGACTGTGAAACCATACTTTGGTACAGTTAACAAGGTTGGTACCTATGTTAGCGAAAGGACACATCGAGAGGCTGATAGAGTTCTCTTAGATAGAAACCAGTCCTTGTCAGCTACAGTGGCACCGATGGCCAAACAAGTGGCCAGAGAAGTCATAGTCACCCTTGAGCCCATAGTTGCTAAGCACAATGAGACTAACCAAGCCTTGGTTGGCGAGATCCAAAGAGTAGCCTCGAATGCAGGCCAGAGATCTGACTTAGAAAGGAATCGAATGACCCTTAGCACTAGGGCACCCCCACAGGACCCTAGGTACCTCTAGCTAATGAATTCCCAAGCCTTAGGGAGAACCCTTTGTTTGAACAAGGGGGGCAGGGTGTCCCATTAGGATATCCAACACAAGTACAGAATAGGGGTTCTCCTCAAACGAATAACTTGAGTCTACCTTCGAATACCCAGAGTAACCCAGTGATTGGACAGAATGCCCAAGTCCCTAAAAATCCTGGAATAGATGCTTCGAATGGCCAAGTGACAGGCCAGAAGAGTCAGGAAAAACCACCACTGAATGTACAAGGCGGGTCTTCTGGACTTTACCCTTCGTTCCAAGCCCCTGGCTAGTAAAGAACTAATTCCTGCGGTACTTATTCCTAGATATGGATACCAACCCCACTATTGAGTTAGAACCGGGGATCCTCAAACCTGATTAAGAGATCTCGATCGAACTGCCGGGGCGAATAGCGAAGCACAGGCCCCCTCTCTATAATAAATGTATTAATATCAAAAGATGTGGGAAAGGTTGCTGAGATCGATACGCCTAATCAGAGACGTAGACGGCGTTCCGAGCTGTACGAACTGAACCAGCTCGAAGTCAACTAATCGGCGAGGGGAGAGCTGTGCTCAACCGTATTATACACTTACTTTGCCAATCCTCCTTGATCCTGGACATGGCCCGAATGGACACTCCGAAGCAATGGGAACAACTACGAACCCCCTACCTATATACCATACATATAAAAGCAGCGGGGAAGATAGCGAGAGAGGGGCAGATAACGGAACACGGGGGAGTGCTGAAATGATGCGCATCTATCCCCTACATGCGTTTGAGACGGCGGCCCCAGCGCGGATACGACGATTGAAACGGACCTGAAATCTGTAAATGTGCCGGCAGATACCGGGCAGATGCCGCCCGGGCAGGATAATGAATTCTTCCCCGATTACCTAATACGGAGGGATTCCTTTGGTTTTCATTCCATTCCTTAAACGCAGATCGGTTGTTTAAAATCAATCTTGAAACGGAAACTGGGGTGGGCTTACGCCTATCAATGCCCGCTTCATTTGAAAGCCCCTATCAATGAAACATTGAGGCGGGGTGGGTTGGTTGGGGAGAGTAGATAGCCTACATCGTAAATTAGCCCAATAAAGGTGGTGATATTTATTAGTAACCTACATTGAAACCTATCAAGGTTGTGATTGATAGATAAAAGGATAAAAGTTCGGCTTGTTAATACGTATATAAGAGACGTTATAGTCTTGGGACATATAGAACAGAACAAAAGGTGGTGTTGGGATTCAAACTTAACAACCTGCCATCTCACCCTTCAATCATTTCTTTTGAGTCTCTCCTTTGCGTCAGTTGCAGAACCTTAGAGGGTGAATAAGATCTTGTGAGATTGCTAACACCGACCGACTGAATTGCTGGGAATGACCTTCGAGTCCCTAGCAAGCTTTCTGGATGAACTTCCCTCGGGAGAGCTTAGACGGCTGGAGATGGCAAGGCAGCATGAGAGCCAGGTGCCTTAGCTATTACTTTACTGAATCGGAACCTACGGTCGGTAGGGAGAAGCGGATGGATGCTTCTGATTATCGCTGGAGATGCTCACCGAACCACCGGTGGATATTCCGCGGCTAGACCGCCCTTTAATAACCGATCGGCAGCGTTTCATCGAGCTGCAGCAGCGCTTTAGTCTTTATTATTTTGGTCGTAACCGCATAACGGACTTGGCAGAATTCGCCGGCCGATTAGAGCGATGCGTTCCAATAGAAAAAAAGATCGAAGCTGCTTTGGTCTTCGATGGCTATGCTCGCGATCGAATCCGGGGTCAGATAGGCCAAATCCGGCC